TTCCAATTTGTCGGCTGAAAATCCACAGTGCTAATTCTCTCGCTTTTCTATTGAGAAATCAAATATGGATTTTCAGAGACTCTAGAATCAATCAAAGGGATGGATCAAATACAAAAATGCAAATTAAGGGGTGTTTATTTTAGGAAAAGTATTAAGGAAAACGGGAGTCAAAATACAAGTACAATCAAAATTCCGTAATCCGGAAAAATTTTCTCATCTATTTTGTATCATTTTGGCGGCATGGCCGAGTGGTAAGGCGGGGGACTGCAAATCCTTTTTCCCCAGTTCAAATCCGGGTGTCGCCTGATCAACAAACAACCTCGAAATCTCTTCTTCTCTTCTGTTCTGATGATATAACTCGGGGAATGATTACCCGTGAGAAGTAGAGGAAACAGACTGTTGATACTTTGTTTGATTCTAATCAAAAGGAAATAGTCGAATCGTCTCGCAGAGGGGCTATCAAAACTTCACAATTCCGTTCTATCACTAAGGGAGTGCCTAAGGAATGGATCTTGAATCATATTGCAGAGCCCGGCAGGAAATCAGATTCAATTAAGAATTTTTGATTTGAAAGGGTCGTAAGGTGCTTTATATACGTATACGACGGACTCACGAGAATCCCGGAGTGCTCGGGTATCCAATCAATATTGGATTGGATGAATAATTGACTTTTATAGAAAAGGGGGCAAAAAGGACGCACTTTTTTTTTGCTTAAGGCGCTAATAATTGGGAAGGAAGGGGGTACGGATTCGATCAAATTTGTCTTGTTTAGGGATTTCTCCCTTTCTGTTTTGACTTATGAAAATCAACAAAATAAAAAAAGAATAGGACTTCTTATTTGTTATGTTATTTGATTCGTATTCCGACATGTTCACATTTCCTTGGGATGTTACTCCGCATCTTGCTTGTATTTAATCTTTCGCGATTCAAAATCATAATCGATTTTTTGGATTGGTTTCTCAATAGTGTTCGGCCAGAATCCCTTTTTGACTCTGCACCATTGATTACATTATTATTAGTGAAGAATAATGGAATCATTCCTTCGTATTTATATTTATAGAGATAGGGGACATAATTCACATGGATATAGTAAGTCTCGCTTGGGCTGCTTTAATGGTAGTCTTTACATTTTCCCTTTCACTCGTAGTGTGGGGAAGAAGTGGGCTCTAAAAGTACTACTAATTGAGTTGAGGAATCAAACCTTATCAATTGTTTTCTAATTATAGATCGTTCTCAAACTCGCTTTGAACAAAAAAAAAATATCTGAATTTCGAATCCCATTGAATTCCAATCGAGGAATCTATGATATGAAGCATACTCTTTCAATCAAAGAGATATTTCAGCGATTCCCGTGTTTGTATTTTGAAAAGAAAGGGATTCAGATAATTGGAACAAAGAGATGTAGCAAGTTGGGAGTTATGTCAATTCCAGACAAATGCAAAATTCCATTAAAATATATTTTTAAATAAAATATATGGAATTAATATACACATATAGGAAGACAATAGTGTAGATTGGTCTAGATAAACTGACTTTAATTCTAGATTCAAAACTTTATAGACTAAGAAATGGATATAGACTGAGAGGTAGATAGTATGGTAGAAAGAAAGATGAATCCATTTCTTTCTTACCATACTATCCAATTCATAGAATATTCACGATTATAGTCCGCTCATTTCATTTAAGTTAAGACGCGAAATTGAAACCCTTTTTATTGGACTTCGTCCATTTTTGAGAAAAAAAAAAAAGAAGGAAAGTTGCATTCCATTGAATTTGCAAATTCAATGGAATTAATCATTTTTACTGACTGTTTTTACGTAAATGATAAGTAGAAAAGCGGTAGGAACTAGAATGAATAGTGCAGTAGCAATAAATGCAAGAATATTTACTTCCATAATCTCATCGGTTTTTTTACTTCACAATAACTCGGGATTTAATCCCCTAGAGATGAAAAATCTTTCGTCTATAAATTCAATGAATGAATTACTTCTCAATGGTCTTGAATCAGATCAATATCATGAATAACAATATCTGATCTATCAAATAAATTTGTCGTCGAGACTTGAATAGTATAACATTATAACATAGGAAGTTATTTTATCCATACCGAATCCAAATTGGATTTGGATTCCTGACCCAATCCATCCAAAATCCCTTTCTTTTTATTTCTTACCCCTTTCCTTGTTTTTTTATATAATCTACTCTTCCTTGTACAATGTACAATCATCTGATGATACTTCATCAGATTGCCTTTTCACTTCGATTAGTCACCTAGTTACAAACCTAAACAAACAAGAAAAGCGAAAAAAAAAAAAAAAGACTTAAGTTCTAAACGCCTTTTTTTCTTTGGGAATGAAATTATGCCCCCCGATACCCCTTCATAGAAAGGGAAAAATGAATTGATGAATTTATTGGATATTGGATCCGTCGGGACTGGCGGGGCTCGAACCCGCAGCTTCCGCCTTGACAGGGCGGTGCTCTAACCAATTGAACTACAATC